GTCCTTGTAGCTTAAACCAAAGCATGTCGCTGAAGACGCCAAGACGGACACCACCACTCCCAAGGACAAAAGACTTAGTCCTAACCTTATCGTTAACTCTTGCTCAACATATACATGCAAGTGTCCGCATCCCAGTGCAAATGCCCCAAACCCCTTACCAAGGCACAAGGAGCAGGCATCAGGCACACTCATCCACTGTAGCCCAAAACGCCACGCCCCGCCACGCCCCCACGGGTACTCAGCAGTAATTAACCTTAAGCAATAAGCGAAAGCTTGACTTAGTTAGAGCAACCAGGGTTGGTAAATCTTGTGCCAGCCACCGCGGTCATACAAGAAACCCAAGTTAACTGTGCACGGCGTAAAGAGTGGGCCCAAACTATCACACCAAACTAAGACCAAACCCTGCCCAAGCTGTCATAAGCCTAAGGCACCCCTAAGCCCAACCTAAAGATGATCTTAATACCCACGACCCATTTCACCCCACCAAAGCCAGGACACAAACTGGGATTAGATACCCCACTATGCCTAGCCCTAAATCTTGATGGCCCCCTCAACACAACCATCCGCCTGAGAACTACGAGCACAAACGCTTAAAACTCTAAGGACTTGGCGGTGCTCTAAACCCACCTAGAGGAGCCTGTTCTATAATCGATAACCCACGATCCACCCGACCACTTCTTGCCAAAACAGCCTACATACCGCCGTCGCCAGCCCACCTCATGAGAGCACAACAGTGAGCTCAACAGCCCACAACCCACTAACAAGACAGGTCAAGGTATAGCCCATGAAGTGGAAGAAATGGGCTACATTTTCTAAAATAGAAAACCCAACGAAAGGGGGTCTGAAACCTGCCCCCAGAAGGCGGATTTAGCAGTAAAGCAGGACAATCAAGCCTCCTTTAAACCGGTCCTAGAGCACGTACACACCGCCCGTCACCCTCCTCACAAGGCCCCCCAAACACATTAACTAACACAACACCAACCGCTGAAGACGAGGCAAGTCGTAACAAGGTAAGTGTACCGGAAGGTGCACTTAGCACATCAGGGCGTAGCTACAACATAAAGCATTCAGCTTACACCTGAAAGATATCTGCTACCCCCAGATCACCCTGAAAGCCCACCCTAGCTCCACCAACCACAATCAAAAACCCACTACCCCCACCACAACTAAAACATTATCCCCAACTTAGTATAGGCGATAGAAAAGTACAACCTGGGCGCCATAGAGATAGTACCGCAAGGGAAAGATGAAATAGCAATGAAAACCAAGCACCACACAGCAAAGATAACCCCTTGTACCTTTTGCATCATGATCTAGCAAGAACAACCAGGCAAAGTGAGCTTAAGCCTGTCACCCCGAAACCCAAGCGAGCTACTCACAAGCAGCTGCCACGAGCGAACCCGTCTCTGTTGCAAAAGAGTGGGATGACTTGTTAGTAGAGGTGAAAAGCCAACCGAGCTGGGTGATAGCTGGTTGCCTACAAAACGAATCTAAGTTCTCCCTTAACCTCTTCCCCACCAGACAAACCTCAACCCAAATGTAAGAGTTAAGAGCTATTTAAAGGGGGTACAGCCCCTTTAAAAAAGGACACAACCTCAACCAGCGGATAACTTCAACGTACCTAACCCCGTGGGCCTTAAAGCAGCCACCCCCGAAGATTGCGTCAAAGCTCCATCAACTAAAAACACCAAAGACTAACACGACTCCCTGCACCAATAGTAGGCTAACCTATAACAATAGATGAATCAATACTAGAACGAGTAACCAGGACACCACGTCCCCCCAAGCGCCAGCCTAACCGCCATTAACAGCACAAACCTCAATAACAACCACACCACCCCCACCATTGAACATACCCTGTCAATCCAACTCAGGGGCGCACATTGGAGTGATCAAAGTCTACAAAAGGAACTCGGCAAACCCAAGACCCGACTGTTTACCAAAAACATAGCCTTCAGCCAAACAAGTATTGAAGGTGATGCCTGCCCAGTGACACCATGTTTAACGGCCGCGGTATCCTAACCGTGCAAAGGTAGCGCAATCAATTGTCCCATAAATCGAGACCTGTATGAATGGCTAAACGAGGTCTTAACTGTCTCCTGTAGACAATCGGTGAAACTGATCTCTCTGTACAAAAGCAGAGATAAGCACATAAGACGAGAAGACCCTGTGGAACTTCAAAATCAACAGCCACCTCACCCTACTTACAAACCCACACGGGCCCACCACCCAAGACACTGGCTGACATTTTTAGGTTGGGGCGACCTTGGAGAAAAACAAACCCTCCAAAGACAAGGCCAAACTCCTTAACTAAGAGCAACCCCTCAACGTACTAACAGTACCCAGACCCAGTAAATCTGACCAATGAACCAAGCTACCCCAGGGATAACAGCGCAATCTCCTCCAAGAGCCCCTATCGACGAGGAGGTTTACGACCTCGATGTTGGATCAGGACATCCTAGTGGTGCAGCCGCTACTAAAGGTTCGTTTGTTCAACGATTAACAGTCCTACGTGATCTGAGTTCAGACCGGAGCAATCCAGGTCGGTTTCTATCTATGACCAACCTTTCCCAGTACGAAAGGACCGTGAAAGGTGGGGCCAATACTCCAAGCATGCCCCCTCCCCCAAGTGATGTCCCCCACTAAATCACCAAAGGACTCCCCTTCCCCCCGCGAAAAGGGTTGCTAGTGTAGCAGAGCCAGGCAAATGCAAAAGACTTAAGCCCTTTACCTCAGAGGTTCAAATCCTCTCTCTAGCTTCCACCATGACCTGACCAAACACCCTCCCTACCTACCTTATCATAGTACTAACCTACATAATCCCCATCCTAATTGCCGTAGCATTCCTAACACTAGTTGAACGAAAGGTCCTAAGCTACATACAATCCCGAAAGGGTCCGAACATCGTTGGCCCATTCGGACTACTCCAACCTGCTGCTGATGGAGTTAAATTATTCATCAAAGAACCAATCCGCCCATCCACCTCTTCCCCCCTTCTATTCCTCACAACACCAATACTTGCCCTCCTCCTCGCACTAACAATCTGAGCCCCCCTCCCCCTTCCCTTCTCCCTCGTAGACCTAAACCTAGGGCTTCTCTTCCTTCTAGCAATATCCAGCCTGGCAGTTTACTCAATCCTATGGTCAGGATGAGCCTCAAACTCAAAGTACGCCCTAATCGGCGCACTACGAGCAGTGTCACAGACCATTTCTTATGAAGTAACCCTGGCCATTATTCTTCTATCCGTAGTCATACTAAGCGGAAACTACACCCTAACCTCCCTAATCATCACACAAGAACCCCTATATCTTATATTTTCCTCCTGACCTTTAGCAATAATATGATACATCTCAACATTAGCTGAAACAAACCGTTCCCCATTCGACCTTACAGAAGGAGAATCAGAGCTTGTCTCAGGTTTCAACGTAGAATACTCTGCAGGGCCATTCGCCCTATTTTTCCTAGCCGAATATGCAAACATCATACTAATAAACACGCTAACAAGCCTCTTATTCTTAAACCCAAGTGCACTCAACCTCCCCCTAGAACTTTTCCCACTCATCCTGGCCACAAAGGCCCTACTTCTCTCCTCAAGCTTCCTATGGATCCGAGCCTCTTATCCACGATTCCGATATGACCAACTCATGCACCTCCTCTGAAAAAACTTTCTCCCACTAACACTATCCCTTCACCTCTGACACACCAGCATACCAATCTCTTACGCGGGCCTACCTCCTTACCTAAGGAAATGTGCCTGAATGTCAAGGGTCACTATGATAAAGTGAACATAGAGGTGCACCAACCCTCTCATTTCCTAACACTTAGAAAAGCAGGAATCGAACCTGCACAAGAGGAATCAAAACCCTCTATACTTCCTTTATATTACTTCCTAGTAAGGTCAGCTAACAAAGCTATCGGGCCCATACCCCGAAAATGACGGTTCAACTCCCTCCCCTACTAATAGCCCCTCTCACAAACCTAATCTTTGCCTCAAGCATCCTCTTAGGAACAATAATTACAATCACAAGCAGTCATTGAATAACAGCCTGAATCGGACTAGAAATCAACACCTTATCAATCATCCCCCTAATCTCAAAGCCCCACCACCCACGAGCCATCGAAGCCGCAACTAAATATTTCCTCGTACAAGCTGCCGCCTCAGCACTACTACTCTTCTCAGGAATAACCAACGCATGATACACCGGACAATGAGACATCACCCAACTCTCCTACCCCCCATCATGCCTCCTACTGACAGCCGCTATTGCCATCAAACTAGGTCTGGCTCCCTTCCACTTCTGGTTCCCTGAAGTACTCCAAGGATCATCCTTTACCACAGCCCTACTCCTCTCAACAGTGATAAAACTCCCACCAACTACTATCCTACTTATCACATCCCATTCACTAAACCCCACATTACTCACCCTCATGTCCATCACATCTATCGCCCTAGGCGGCTGAATAGGACTAAATCAAACACAAACCCGGAAAATCATAGCCTTCTCATCCATCTCCCATATTGGTTGAATAGCCATTATCATTATCCATAGCCCAGAACTAACCCTACTAGCCTTCTACATCTACATCCTAATAACAGTCTCCATTTTCCTCACCATAAGCACAACTAACACCTCAAGTCTCCCAACACTAATAACTTCCTGAACCAAAACCCCCATACTAAGCACAACCCTCATACTAACACTACTATCACTAGCAGGCCTCCCCCCACTAACAGGTTTCTTGCCTAAATGACTCATCATTCAAGAACTTATCAAACAAGAACTAACCACAACAGCCACAGCCATCTCCCTATTATCACTCCTGAGCCTATTCTTTTACCTACGCCTAGCATACTGCTCAACAATCACACTTCCCCCCAACCCCTCAAACAAGATGAAACAATGGTCCACTAAAAACCCAACCAACACCCTAATCCCCACACTGACCTCACTATCCACCTCACTACTACCACTCACCCCTATAATACTCGCCACCACTTAAGAAACTTAGGATAATATCAAACCAAAGGCCTTCAAAGCCTTAAACAAGAGTTAGACCCTCTTAGTTTCTGCTAAGATCCGTAGGATACTAACCTACATCTTCTGAATGCAACCCAGATACTTTCATTAAGCTAGGACCTCCCTAGACAGGTGGGCTTCGATCCCACAACACCCCTAGTTAACAGCTAGGTGCCTAAGCCAACAGGCCTCTGCCTAAGAGACTCCGATGTGCTCCGAGCACATATCAATGAGCTTGCAACTCAACATGAACTTCACTACAGAGTCGATAAGAAGAGGAATTAAACCCCTATAAAAAGGACTACAGCCTAACGCTTAAACATTCAGCCATCTTACCAACTTACCTGTGACCCTAAATCGATGACTATTCTCAACCAACCACAAAGACATCGGCACCCTCTACCTAATCTTCGGTGCATGAGCAGGTATAGTCGGCACCGCCCTGAGCCTGCTTATTCGCGCAGAACTCGGTCAACCGGGGACTCTCCTAGGAGACGACCAGATCTATAATGTGATCGTCACAGCCCATGCCTTTGTGATAATCTTCTTCATAGTAATGCCAATCATGATTGGAGGATTTGGAAACTGATTAGTCCCCCTTATAATTGGTGCTCCCGACATAGCATTCCCACGCATAAACAACATAAGCTTCTGACTACTTCCCCCATCCTTCCTCCTCCTACTAGCTTCCTCCACAGTAGAAGCAGGCGCCGGCACAGGTTGAACAGTCTACCCCCCCTTGGCCGGAAACCTAGCCCACGCCGGAGCATCAGTGGACCTAGCCATCTTTTCCCTCCACCTAGCAGGAGTATCCTCCATCCTAGGCGCAATCAACTTTATTACTACAGCCATTAACATAAAACCACCCGCACTATCACAATACCAAACCCCCCTATTTGTCTGATCCGTCCTAATCACAGCAGTGCTACTCCTACTATCTTTACCAGTCCTAGCTGCTGGAATCACCATACTCCTTACAGATCGTAACCTAAACACCACATTCTTCGATCCTGCCGGGGGAGGAGACCCAATCTTATACCAACACCTCTTCTGATTCTTCGGACACCCAGAAGTATATATCCTCATCTTGCCAGGGTTTGGAATCATCTCTCACGTAGTGGCTTACCATGCAGGCAAAAAAGAGCCATTTGGCTACATAGGCATGGTGTGAGCAATACTATCAATTGGATTCCTAGGGTTCATTGTATGGGCCCACCACATATTCACAGTAGGAATGGACGTAGACACCCGAGCCTACTTCACATCCGCTACCATAATCATCGCCATCCCAACAGGAATTAAAGTCTTCAGCTGACTAGCTACGCTACATGGGGGAACAATCAAATGGGACCCCCCCATACTGTGAGCCCTCGGATTCATCTTCCTATTCACCATCGGAGGTCTCACAGGAATTGTCCTAGCAAACTCCTCACTAGACATTGCTCTACACGACACATACTATGTAGTAGCACACTTCCACTATGTCCTGTCAATAGGTGCTGTCTTTGCCATTCTGGCAGGATTTACCCACTGATTCCCCCTATTCACTGGATATACTCTAAACCAAACATGGGCTAAGGCACACTTTGGAGTTATATTCACAGGTGTAAACCTCACCTTCTTCCCCCAGCACTTCCTAGGGCTAGCAGGCATACCACGACGATATTCCGACTATCCAGACGCCTACACACTATGAAACACCCTATCATCTATTGGATCTCTTATCTCAATAACAGCTGTGATTATACTAACATTTATCATTTGAGAGGCCTTCGCCTCTAAACGAAAAGTTCTACAACCAGAACTAACCTCAACCAACGTTGAATGAATCCACGGCTGCCCACCTCCATACCACACCTTTGAAGAACCCGCCTTCGTCCAAGTACAAGAGAGGAAGGAATCGAACCCTCATACACTAGTTTCAAGCCAGTCGCATACTAAACCTCTTATGCTTCTCTCTTCATTGGGGCGTTAGTAAACTAATTACATGGCCCTGTCAAAGCCAAACTACAGGTGAAAACCCTGTACACCCCTACATGGCCAACCCCTCACAACTAGGATTCCAAGACGCCTCATCTCCAATCATAGAAGAACTGATCGAATTTCACGATCACGCCCTAATAGTAGCTCTAATAATCTGTAGTCTTGTACTCTACCTGTTAACACTTATATTAATAGAAAAACTGTCCTCAAATACTGTCGACGCACAAGAAGTTGAACTAATCTGAACAATTCTACCAGCCATCGTCCTCATCCTACTAGCCCTCCCCTCCCTACAAATCCTTTACATGATAGATGAACTTGATGAGCCAGACCTAACCCTGAAGGCCATCGGACATCAATGATACTGATCTTACGAGTACACAGACTTTAAAGACCTCTCGTTCGACTCCTATATAACCCCCACAACAGACCTCCTACCCGGCTACTTCCGACTCCTAGAGGTCGACCATCGTGTTATCATCCCAATAGAATCCCTAATCCGCATCATCATCACCGCCGACGACGTGCTCCACTCATGAACTGTCCCCACACTAGGAGTAAAAACCGACGCCATCCCAGGACGACTCAACCAAACATCATTCATCACCACTCGCCCAGGAATCTTTTACGGCCAGTGCTCAGAGATCTGCGGAGCTAACCACAGCTTCATGCCCATCGTAGTAGAATCCACCCCCCTCAGCCACTTCGAAGCCTGATCCTCACTACTAACCTCCTAATCATTAAGAAGCTATGTACCAGCACTAGCCTTTTAAGCTAGACAAAGAGGGACCCTCCCCCTCCTTAATGATATGCCACAGCTAAACCCAAGCCCCTGACTCTTCATCATAATTATATCATGACTTACGTTCTCCCTAATATTTCAACCCAAGACACTGTCCTTCGTCTCAACAAACCCCCCCATTAACAAAACACCCACAATCACCAAAAACCACCCCTGAACCTGACCATGATCCTAACCTTCTTCGACCAATTCTCAAGCCCCTATCTTCTCGGAATCCCACTAATCCTCCTTTCAATACTACTACCTGCCCTCCTCCTCCCCTCACCTAACAACCGATGGATCACTAACCGCCTATCTACTTTACAACTATGAACTATCAACATAATCACCAAACAACTCATAGCCCCACTAAACAAACCTGGCCATAAATGAGCCATCATCCTCACATCACTAATAATACTATTACTAACAATCAACCTCTTAGGCCTACTACCATACACATTCACCCCTACCACTCAACTATCAATAAACATAGCTCTTGCCCTTCCACTGTGACTTGCAACCCTACTCACAGGTCTACGAAACCAGCCCACAACCTCCCTAGGACACCTCTTGCCTGAAGGTACACCCACCCCACTAATCCCAGCCCTAATCATAATTGAAACCATCAGCCTACTAATCCGCCCCCTAGCCCTAGGAGTCCGCCTTACAGCCAACCTCACCGCAGGACATCTACTCATCCAACTCATCTCAACAGCCACCATTACACTACTCCCTATCATGCCCGCAGTATCCGTCATCACTACCACAATCCTCCTCCTACTGACAATCCTAGAAGTGGCAGTAGCTATAATCCAGGCTTATGTATTCGTCCTCTTACTAAGCCTCTATCTACAAGAGAACATCTAATGGCCCACCAAGCACACTCCTATCACATAGTAGACCCCAGCCCATGACCCATCTTCGGAGCAGCCGCTGCCCTGCTCACCACATCAGGATTAGCCATGTGATTTCACTACAACTCCCCACACCTCCTAACCCTCGGACTGACATCAATCCTTTTAGTAATACTTCAATGATGACGAGATATCGTACGAGAAGGGACATTCCAAGGCCACCACACACCAACAGTACAAAAAGGTCTTCGATATGGAATAATCCTCTTCATCACATCAGAAGTATTCTTCTTCCTAGGCTTCTTCTGAGCCTTCTTCCACTCTAGCTTAGCACCCACCCCAGAACTAGGAAACCAATGACCCCCAACCGGAGTCACACCCCTAAACCCCCTAGAAGTACCACTATTAAACACAGCAATCCTTCTAGCCTCAGGAGTTACCATTACTTGAGCACATCACAGCATCACTGAAGGGGGCCAAAAACAAGCCACCCAAGCACTAGCCCTCACCATTCTACTAGGCCTATACTTTACTATCCTACAAGCAACAGAGTACTATGAGGCACCCTTCTCAATCGCCGATGGCGTTTATGGGTCAACCTTCTTTGTAGCCACAGGATTCCATGGACTTCACGTCATAATTGGATCCTCCTTCCTACTGATCTGCTTCTTACGACTAATTAAATTCCACTTTACACCAAGTCACCACTTCGGGTTTGAAGCAGCAGCCTGATACTGACACTTCGTAGATGTCATCTGACTATTCCTCTACCTAACCATCTACTGATGAGGATCTTGCTCTTCTAGTATATCCATTACAACAGACTTCCAATCTCTAGAATCTGGTACAACCCCAGAGAAGAGCAATAAACATAATCATATTCATGCTTACCTCCTCCATTATCCTCAGCATGGCCCTAACCGTGTTAAACTTCTGACTCACCCAAATAACCCCAGACTCAGAAAAACTATCACCCTACGAATGTGGATTCGATCCATTAGGGTCCGCTCGACTCCCATTCTCCATCCGATTCTTTCTTAGTAGCTATCTTATTTCTCCTATTCGACTTAGAAATTGCCCTCCTACTACCCCTACCATGAGCTACCCAACTAGAACACCCAACTGTTACTCTAACCTGAGCCTCTACTATCATCCTCCTACTAACCCTAGGACTAATCTACGAATGAACCCAGGGGGGACTAGAATGAGCAGAATAAGAGAGTTAGTCTAAAAACAAGACAGTTGATTTCGACTCAACAAACCATAGTCTATCCTATGACTTTCTTCATGTCATTCCTCCGCCTAAGCTTCTGCTCAGCATTCGCCCTAAGTAGCCTAGGACTAGCCTTCCATCGAGTACATCTTGTCTCTGCCCTACTTTGCCTAGAGAGCATAATACTATCAATGTACATCGCCCTGTCAACATGACCAATCGAAAGCCAAACACCCTCTTCTTCCCTCACACCAATCCTCATATTAACATTCTCTGCATGTGAGGCAGGTACTGGGCTAGCAATACTCGTAGCCTCCACACGAACCCACGGCTCCGACCACTTACAAAACCTAAACCTCCTACAATGCTAAAGATCATCCTACCAACCCTAATACTACTCCCAACAGCTCTTCTCTCACCCTCAAAATTCATATGAATAAACACTACAATACACAGCCTATTAATTGCCACCCTAAGCCTACAATGATTAACACCCTCATACTACCCATACAAAAACCTCACCCAATACATAGGCATCGACCAAACATCCTCCCCATTGCTAGTCCTGTCCTGCTGACTCACGCCCCTTATAATTTTAGCAAGCCAAAGTCACCTGCAATACGAACCATCAATACGAAAACAAATCTTCACAGTAACCTTAGTCACAGTACAGCCTCTTATTATCCTGGCCTTCTCAGCCACGGAGCTCATAATATTCTACATCTCCTTCGAAGCAACCCTAATCCCCACACTAATCCTAATCACACGGTGAGGAAGCCAGCCGGAGCGCTTAAGCGCAGGCATCTACCTCCTCTTTTACACTCTCATCAGCTCTCTCCCCCTCCTAATTGCAATCTTATACCTACACTCACAAATAGGCACCCTCCACTTCCCCACCCTAAAACTCCACCCTCACGTCCCACAACCCACCCCTACCAAACACTGATCCCTCCTCCTCTTAAACTTCGCCCTCCTCATGGCCTTCATGGTAAAAGCACCCCTCTATGGACTCCATCTATGATTGCCCAAAGCCCACGTAGAAGCCCCAATCGCAGGGTCAATGTTACTTGCCGCCCTCCTCCTTAAACTAGGCGGATACGGCATCATACGCATTACCTGCCTAACAAGCCCTCCTACAAACAACCCACTCCACTACCCGTTCATCGCCCTTGCCCTATGAGGGGCCCTAATGACAAGCTCAATCTGCTTACGTCAAATTGACCTAAAATCACTCATCGCCTATTCCTCCGTAAGCCACATAGGCTTAGTTATCGCTGCATGTATAATCCAAACCCACTGATCCTTCTCAGGGGCTATAATCCTTATAATCTCTCATGGCTTAACCTCTTCTATACTATTCTGCCTAGCCAACACAAACTACGAACGCACACACAGTCGCATCCTCCTACTAACTCGAGGACTACAGCCACTCCTCCCCCTAATAGCCACCTGATGATTATTAGCCAACCTAACAAACATAGCTCTGCCCCCTACCACAAACCTAATAGCAGAATTAAGCATTATCGTTGCATTATTCAACTGATCCCCCCCAACAATTATTCTAACCGGAGCTGCCACACTACTAACCGCCTCATACACACTATCCATACTTACAACAACTCAACGAGGGACCCTACCTCCTCACATCATAACACTCCAAACCACCACTACACGAGAACACTTACTAATGACCTTACACCTCCTCCCCACACTCCTCCTAATCTTAAAGCCCGAACTAATCTCAGGACCTCTCTCATGCAAGTATAGTTTAAACCAAACATTAGACTGTGACCCTAAAAATAGAAGTTAAACTCTTCTTACCTGCCGAGGGGAGGTTCAACCAACAAGAAACTGCTAATTCCTGTATCTGAGTCTAAAACCTCAGCCCCCTTACTTTTAAAGGATAACAGCTAATCCACTGGTCTTAGGAGCCACCCATCTTGGTGCAAATCCAAGTAAAAGTAGTGGAAACAGCCTTACTCCTCAACACCCTCATATTACTTACACTAACAACTATTCTAACCCCCACAATCCTCCCCATCCTCCTAAAAACCTTCAAAAACTCCCCCAAAACCATCACCTCAACCATCAAAACTGCCTTTCTAATCAGCTTAATGTCAACAATACTCTTCGCATACTCAGGACTGGAAAGCATCGCCTCGCACTGAGAATGAAAGTTCATTATAAACTTCAAAATCCCCCTCAGCTTCAAAATAGACCAATACTCCCTCCTATTCTTCCCCATTGCATTATTCGTAACATGGTCAATCCTGCAATTCTCAATATACTACATAACATCTGATCCACATATCACAAAGTTCTTCTCCTACCTAACAACATTCCTAATCGCAATGCTCACACTAACCATTGCTAACAACATCTTCATGCTCTTCATCGGCTGAGAAGGAGTAGGCATCATATCCTTCCTACTCATCAGCTGGTGACACGGACGAGCAGAAGCCAACACAGCCGCCCTACAAGCCGTACTCTATAACCGGATTGGAGACATCGGACTCATCCTAAGCATAGCATGACTTGCCTCTGCCATAAACTCCTGAGAAATACAACAAATATTCTCCCCTACAAAAACCCCAACACTCCCCCTACTAGGCCTCATCCTAGCTGCCACAGGAAAATCAGCCCAATTTGGCCTCCACCCATGACTACCTGCCGCTATAGAGGGTCCCACTCCCGTCTCAGCCTTACTACACTCAAGCACAATAGTAGTCGCCGGAATCTTCCTACTAGTCCGAACTCACCCCCTACTTACTAACAACAAAACTGCCCTCACACTGTGCCTCTGCCTAGGCGCCATGTCCACACTATTTGCCGCCACCTGTGCCCTCACACAAAACGACATTAAAAAAATCATTGCCTTCTCCACATCCAGCCAACTTGGGCTAATAATAGTCACCATCGGACTAAACCTCCCGCAACTAGCCTTCTTACACATCTCAACCCACGCCTTCTTTAAAGCTATATTATTCCTATGTTCTGGGTCTATCATTCACAATCTAGGTGGAGAACAGGACATTCGAAAAATAGGAGGCCTGCAAAAAATACTCCCAACAACCACCTCCTGCCTAACAATCGGAAACTTGGCATTAATAGGAACCCCCTTCCTAGCAGGATTCTTCTCAAAAGACCTCATCATCGAAAACCTAAACACCTCCCACCTAAATGCTTGAGCACTAACCCTAACACTACTTGCCACAGCCTTTACCGCCACATACAGCCTACGAATAACCCTTTTAGTCCAAACAAAATCCACCCGAATGTCAACAATCACCCCAATGAACGAAAACAACCCACAAATCACCAACCCAATCACTCGACTGGCCCTAGGAAGCATCATAGTCGGCCTACTAATTACATCATACATAACCCCAACACAAACTCCACCAATAACAATACCCCTGCTAACAAAAACCACCGCCATCCTAGTAACAGCCACAGGCATCATTCTTGCCCTAGAACTCGCAGCCACTACTCACACTCTAACCCAACCCAAACAAAACCCCTACTCAAACTTCTCCCTTACGCTAGGGTACTTTAACCCCCTAACCCACCGACCAAGCTCCCTGGCCTTACTAAACTTAGGACAAAAAATTGCCAACCACCTAGTCGACCTCTTCTGATATAAGAAAATAGGACCAGAGGGGCTTGCCCATTTACAAACCATAGCAACCAAAACCTCCACCACACTGCACAAAGGACTTATCAAAGCCTATTTAGGATCATCCGCACTATCTATCCTAATCATCCTATTACTGTTATAACCCAAAACCTAATGGCCCCCAACCTACGAAAACACCACCCCCTTCTAAAAATAGTAAACAACTCCCTAATCGACCTACCAACCCCCTCAAACATTTCAGCCTGATGGAACTTTGGGTCTCTTCTAGGAATCTGCCTAACAACACAAATCCTAACCGGCCTACTCCTGGCTGCTCACTATACCGCAGACACCTCCTTAGCCTTCTCATCCGTAGCTAATATATGCCGAAACGTACAATATGGTTGACTAATCCGAAACCTCCACGCAAATGGGGCCTCATTCTTCTTCATCTGCATTTACCTCCATATTGCCCGAGGCTTTTACTATGGTTCATACCTATATAAAGAAACCTGGAACACAGGCATCATCCTCCTACTCACCCTTATAGCCACAGCCTTCGTTGGCTATGTTCTACCTTGGGGTCAAATATCCTTCTGAGGGGCTACAGTAATCACAAACCTATTCTCCGCCATCCCCTACATCGGCCACACCTTGGTGGAATGAGCCTGAGGTGGGTTCTCTGTAGACAACCCCACCTTAACACGATTCTTCACCCTACACTTCCTCCTCCCATTCATGATCACCAGCTTAGTCCTCATCCACCTAGCCTTCTTACATGAATCAGGATCAAACAACCCCTTAGGCATCTCCTCAAACTGTGACAAAATCCCATTCCACCCCTATTTCTCCCTAAAAGACCTACTAGGCTTTACAATCATATTATTCCTACTTACCACCCTTGCCCTATTCTCCCCCAACCTATTAGGAGATCCCGAAAACTTTACCCCAGCAAACCCCTTAGTAACCCCCCCACACATCAAACCAGAATGATACTTCCTCTTCGCATATGCAATCCTACGCTCAATCCCCAACAAATTAGGAGGCGTCTTAGCCTTAGCTGCCTCCGTACTAATCCTATTCCTAAGCCCCTTGCTACACAAATCTAAACAACGAGCTATAACCTTCCGCCCCGTATCCCAGCTCCTATTCTGAACACTAGCCGCCAACCTGTTTATTTTAACATGAATTGGAAGCCAACCAGTAGAGCACCCCTTCATCATCATCGGACAACTAGCCTCATTAACCTACTTCACCATCATCCTAATCCTACTCCCCACCATCTCCTCCCTAGAGAATAAAATCCTCAACTAAACTCTAATAGTTTACAAAAAACATTGGTCTTGTAAACCAAAAGACGAAGGCTACTACTTCTTAGAGTTCTTATCAGAAAAAGAGGACTAAACCTCCATCACCAACTCCCAAAGCTGGCATTTTACATTAAACTATTCTCTGACCCTAAACTGCCCGAATAACCCCCCGAGACAGACCCCGCACAAGCTCTAGCACAACAAACAAAGTCAGCAACAACCCCCAGCCAGCTGCCAAAAACATGCCCACCCCACAAGAGTAAAACAAAGCCACCCCACTAAAATCTAGTCGAACAAGAACCACCCCAACACTATCAACGCTGTCCACCTTAAGCCCCCCACCCCACCCCCAAACAACAAACCCTGCACCAGCAGGCACAAATCCCAAAACATACCCCGCAGCATGCCAACCCCCCCAAGCCTGAGGGTATGGGTCAGCTGCCAGAGAGACAGAGTACACAAAAACCACCAACATCCCACCTAAATACACCATAAAAAGCACCAAGGACATAAAAGAGGTCCCCAAACTCACTAGCCACCCACATCCCACAACAGACCCAAAGACCAACCCAACAACCCCATAATGAGGAGAAGGGTTGGTCGCCACTAACAATGATGCCAAAACAAAACTAATTCCCAAAAACACCAGAAAGTAGGTCATAGTGTTCTTACTTGGATTTAACCAAGGCCTATGGCCTGAAAAACCATCGTTGCTGCCTCAACTACAAGAACCCCATACACCCCAAGGTAGCCCCCCCTACCCCCCCACAACCGTGGGCTGGTCTACTTAGCTCGTCCAAGCTATGTATATCGTACATTTAATAATTATGCCTTAGACATTATATTAAATTATTAAGGACTAGGTAATTTATGCTTTAATGACATATATATTACTAATGGACTAAACTCTGGTACAGCTCGGTCCCATTTCAGGGATTGGAAAACCTCATGCTCAAGGATAATCAAGCTTCATGGCTCAGGTCAAACCATCAACCTCTAGACTCTACTGGTCCAGTATACGGAAGTGCCCTAGTACAAGAACTTAATGTCACAAGTCATACTCTGGAGCTCTTTAATTCCATAGCTTCAACACACGGAAGTGCTTTAGTACATGAACTTATCGGCCACCGCCCATAATTGGCCCGGGAACTTTCTTATCCCGTAAGACTCGTTTCAGGGGCCAGGTTATTTCTTAGTCTGGCAACTCACGAGAGATCACCAATCCGGTGTAAGTAAGGTTCGGCCTTCCCAGCGTCAGGTCCATTCTTTCCCCCTACACCCTTACACTCCTTGCGCTTTTGCGCCTCTGGTTCCTCGGTCAGGCACATATAATCGGTTCACTCACCTTACATTGCCATCGGGTCATCTGGTTCGCTATTTGCGTACACCCTCCCTCGTAATCGCGACATCCCCAGTGTCTCTTCGCTTTTGGTTCTCTTTTTTTGGGTCACCTCACTCGGCATTTCCAGTGCAATGGGTAACCAATTGGTTGACATGGACATACAATCCATAGCGAACCCTTTTTTGGCCTTCTAGGATAAATTAATGATACGGTTTCAGGTGTGGGGTACGTCGTCTCATTTTAGCACTGATGCACTTGCTCCCCCATTCGGTTATGCCCGTTTAACATCTCTTTCCCGCAGACTTTTTAATTAACGGTTGTTGGACACTGTCTCTCATTTCTGGCATTCGGTTTGAATCTCAGGGGTTACTTAATGCGACGGTTGAAGTATATTTCAGTCTCACTTTTTCCCTGATGCACTTTGTTTTACACCTGGTTATGGTATCCCCGCAAACTCTCTACTATGAGGCTGTTTGATTAATGGTTGCAGGACATAATTCTTCATTTTTCTTACTCTTTTAACACCTCCACTTAAACTCCAATTGTCTTTAAACAAACCCGAAAAACTCCAATAAACAAACCCCAACCCCAACAAACACTTACAAACACTTACGAACAAACAAACTTCATCACTTAACTTACGAATCATCACACCAAACATTACTTCGTTTAAAAACACTAACCCTTCCTCTCCCTCAACCACCTACTATACCAATCATCCACACCTTTCAACCCCTCTTTAAATCTTCACTTTATTTACTTGAATCTATCATCCTACTTAAACACATCCACCACCTATCTCTCCAATACTCACCCTCTACCCACCTGACAAGCAATAAACAAACAAATTCC